AAATTATACGTATATTACATTATACAATTTGTTACTTTTTTTTTTTTATTACAAATATCCACAATAACTTTATTCGTACTTAAAACAGGAATATTACCGCCGGAGTTTTTTGATTTATGAAAAAACCAAAGCCCCTTATCGGATTTGAACCGATGACTTACGCCTTACCATGGCGTTACTCTACCACTGAGTTAAAAGGGCTTGTTTGATTCAATTACTGAATAAAGTCACGAATTACTAGCCACTATGAGTTTAGTATATAGACTTATTATAATCTATGTACATAGATTATAATAAGTCTATATCTTATACGTATAGCGGTTCGTTCAGAAATTAAAAATTTTACTTGTGCGGTAAATAAAATTCTAGGGAAGGATATACTAGTGAATATAGGTAAAATAAAACGGTTTATTGATATTGGATTTGATAAATAGCAATACAATGAATTTTTTCCGATCCTAATTGACATCATAACGAAATTTATTTAATTGCTACACGTACCTACTAATTTAACAGAGATCCAACATATTTCATTGAATGATTGATAAAGAAATTTGGCGCAGCCTCTGAACTAAATTATGAACTAATTTATTGGCGGAAAAAATGCTATAGAATCGTGAAAGATAGAAAGATCCTCCGTATCGAGTCATACCATACCATCCCATTCCATTATATTGACAATTTTAAAAAATTATGCATACTATCTGCATAGTATCAGGGCGGCCGTTCAAGTATGGTATGCCCCCATCGTCTAGTGGTCCAGGACATCTCTCTTTCAAGGAGGCAGCGGGGATTCGACTTCCCCTGGGGGTAGGGTACTACGAAAGGAAGTTGATCATGGATTATCAATAAGCCTGGAATTTATTTTTCCTGGGTCGATGCCCGAGCGGTTAATGGGGACGGACTGTAAATTCGTTGGCAATATGTCTACGCTGGTTCAAATCCAGCTCGGCCCAAAAATTCGCCGATCTACCACGAAATGGTATCATATAACCCATTTTGTGCTCTTCAGAAATGCCCGATCCCCCCCTCCCCAATACGGAAGAGAAATTTGCTTCTCTGCTATATCTATAGCACTCTTTATTTACTATAGTTACTCTATTTTTCCAACAAATTAGGATCTTGATATGATAATGGTCTTTATTCTTATAAGGATCTATAAGTATAAAATACAATCTAAGGAAAGGGATAAAGAAAAAAACCCTTTTCATTGAAAGAAAAATTATCCCATTTATTTGGCAATAAGGAAAGGGTTACTAGTAATCCAGGTCGGTCTCACTAAAGCGCAAGCGCATACTCATATGGGTATCATATATATCACTCACGGCTCTGTTACAACACGCCAATTTGAATCTAAATTCAAAATTGAAGGGGTTAGAATAAAATCATAAAAATATGTATACATAATACTTTATTTTATTATGGTATTTACTTGGGATTGTAGTTCAATTGGTCAGAGCACCGCCCTGTCAAGGCGGAAGCTGCGGGTTCGAGCCCCGTCAGTCCCGACGGATCCAATAAAAAAATATATCAACTCTGCTCTCGATTTTTTGTGAAAGATTTTTTTTGTATTAAAGTAACTAGAATTTCATTCCCAACGGCAATCCCTCTTCTTTATTTTTTTCTTTTTTATTTCACATTTATCATCAATCGGGTAATTTCCATTTCTTTGACTAGTACTAATTCGATTGATGGGAGATAGACATATGTGAATTAGGATAATTATTGGTAGAATCAGATTCGGGATTCCAAGAGATACCATACTGTACTGAGTATGGCTTTTTCGGTTACTGCTACTCTGTCGAATAGAGTACTCTATGTTTCCCGGAAGTACATATATAAATGGAATTTGCACGATATAAAATAACTTTAACATAGTTATTGTAATAGAATACTTTCAGGGATCGCTTTTTTCTTAGGGGGTTTCCTTGAAAGAACAAACTTTTGAAATTTTTAGATAACAATAAAAATAATAAAAACAAACAGTTAATTTGATGGAATATTAGATTTTTTATACCGAAACTTGTACTCGTCTGTATCATCCTTCTTTTGTTTTCCAAGAAGATTAGATCTGTAAAAAAAAAGAAGTTTCGAACTTAACTCCTTTCTTTTTTTTTATTTAGATTCTATTGTTTATTGAGGGTTGTTTAGAATCAATGGTAAGTGTAAGGGCGGTTCAATGATACTTCATCAGATGGTTGGACAAAGAGGGCAGTAGGTTATATAAAAGAAAGAATAAAAAAGAATGATAAATAAAAAAGAAAGGAATTATTGGTTGGATCAGGAATAAAATTTGGAGTTCGGTATGGATAAAAGATCTTCCTATGTTATACTATTCAATTCTTGACCATGAATTGATTTGATAGTGCAGATATTGTTATTCATGATATTGATCTGATCCGATTCGATATCATCGAGATGTAATTCATCCCGTTGAATTTACAAGCGAAAGATTTATTATCTCTATGGGATTAACTCCCGAGTTATTGCAAATTAAAGAAAAACGAAACAATGAGATTATGGAAGTAAATATTCTCGCATTTATTGCTACTGCACTGTTTATTCTAGTTCCTACCGCTTTTTTACTTATAATATACGTAAAAACAGTCAGCCAAGGTGATTAATTTGAATTAAACTTTACTTTTTAGTTCTTATCAATAATTGAAGAGAAGAAAGGGATTCAAATTTCGCGTCTTAAATGAACCGGGCAGACTAGAATTCGCCGTATTCTATGAAATACGATAGTATGGTAGAAAGATTCAGATATTTCTTTCTACCATACTATCTACTATTGTTATTGTAGTGTATATAAGGTGTATTGTAATCCGGGTTAATTTAATAGAGATCAATCTACAACAGTATCGTCATATTTCTATATATCGGTATATATATATGGATATCAATTACATATTATATATAATGTATATAGCGCCCCCCAATTCTATTTCTTTGCTTTATCCATCTGTTTTGTATTTAATTTGTGTTGATTTCAATCAATTTGAAATAATCGAAAAGCGACTCGTACGATTCTAATTCCTGTATTGCTGGTTATTTTCAATATGAATCCTGATCAAAAGAATCAAGGGCCTCTTTGATGGGTATAATAAAAGAAAAAAGTAATCTTTTTACTAGCATTCTGACAAAGAAGTCATTGATCGATCAGTTGACAGATGATCTATGGAAACTCCTTCGGATTTCGAAAAAAGGGGGGGGGGTTAGTAAACCTCTTTTAACGTTTGAACAGTGAGTTCAATAAAACAAATACAACATAAATAAAATTTGCAAAATATTAAAACAAACGGGAAATGCGCAATATGTGACTCGCCCAAGACATTATTTTAGTCTGTGTAGTAGTATCTCGTTAGAGAACTACTATGTCTGTTTCCGATAGAAAATGTGTATCTACGTAATGTAATAACAGAACTATTTTCTCTTTGAATAATAAAAAAGTTCAACTCTTCCTCACGGTCCATATCTAATTTTAGTAAGAGCGGGTTCATCGAAATAGAAAATTGATCAAGAATTTCGTTGGAATAAATTTACTACCATTTGTATTTCTTTTACTTTTTATTCTTTTTACTTTCGAAATACAAACACGGAAATAATTGAAATATTTGTTAAATTGAAAGAGTATTCTTCATATATATTATTCAAAAACTATATTACAACACTAAACCCAAGAAAATTTGGAAATGCAGATGTTTTTTTATTTCTATTTCAATTTAAAAATTGAATTTTAAATTGAAATAGTGTTGAAATAGTGAAATTTCAACTAAAAAAAGCTTTTCAGAACTGAACGATTTATACAAAAAAAAATTGATAAAGTTTAATTCCTAAACTCAATTACAATTAGTAATACTTCTAGAGTCCACTTCTTCCCCATACTACGAGTGAAAGGGAAAATGTAAAGACTACCATTAAAGCAGCCCAAGCGAGATTTACTATATCCATATGAATTATGTCCCCTATCTCTATGACGGAATTCTTGAATTATTGTTCACTAATAAATAATAGTGGAATCACTGGCGCAGAGTCAAAAATTCTGACCTAAGATCGTTGATGAAACAATCCAATAAATTCAACTCTAACTTATAAGGAAGGGGTCTTAGAAGAGTTCTAGTATAATCAGAAAAGATTAAGCACAAGCTTAATATGCGGAGACCCCCTCCCCTTGGAAGTATCAAAGAAATTATATTAAATTAATATGTAGAAATAAGAAAAATAGATTCTTTCTTTTGTTGCCCTTCATTAAGTAAGTATAAAAAAATAGAAGAAAGGTAGATCACTACCTAGCCCATACTCTATTTCTTTCCCATTTTATTTTGATCTAATCCTTAACGTCTCCTTATTGTCTCTATGAAACAATCGGAGGACGCCTTATTATGTTCTTGCCTAGAGGTTAACGAAAAAAGAAAAAAGGTATATATTATATATAAGTAAAAGCCAATTACTCATTCAATCGAATTAATATTGATTGAATTGATTGAATACCGGAGTACTCAAAGACTTTGATGAATATGTATACAAAGTATCTTCTGTCCTTTCCGCAACTAAAAACGCAATTCGATTTCCGTCCTTCTATCCAATCGAATTCCAAACCCGGCCCATAAACGTAGACACTCCGTTAGTAATGGAAGGACTATCAAGATTTATCAGTTTCCTGCGTTTGCTTTCGCCGGAAAAATTTTCCAAATTATATCAGCAAAACAGGAGAGGTTATGTCAATTCTTTTGGTGATTAGGCGACACCCGGATTTGAACTGGGGAAAAAGGATTTGCAGTCCCCCGCCTTACCGCTCGGCCATGCCGCCAAAACGATACAAAAAAAAATCTATGAAAAAATTATCCGTTTGTCTTCTTATTTATCGTACTGTACTTGTATTTTGAATCTTAATCCCGTTTTTCTTAATTCCTTTTCTAAAAGAAATCTTTTTTTTGTTTGGGTTGGGTTGGATCCATCCCTTCGATTGATTGTATAGTATCTTAAAACCACACAATCTA